CTCCTTTCGATGAATGATCGCAAGAACCACTTTAAGTAATGAATATTATTCAGATTTTGAGACGAAAGAACTCCTTTGCTATCAAAATATCCAATATTTCGAAAAAATTTCACTGATTACCCATAGTCAGGAATAGAATGATTGAGGGAAAGATATTACGATGATAAAAAAAATGACTGGCAAAAGATAAATTGGCTAGTTCTCATTATTTAATTAAGAAATCCAATTGTTGGTCATTAAAGAATACAAAAGAAAGAATTCAAAATTTACAAGATACGATCTATCTGGATCTAAAGTGTCAATTCCAACAAATATTGAACTAAAAAAAAATTCTTGATTTCGAAATGGTTTGCCATCTGAGATGAATCTATTATTTCGATTTGTTATTTGTTATCGAATTGCATGGGTTTGCATACGCATAAAGACCATAAAAAGAGTTTCGTTTTATGGTTCTTTCATATACGTTTTCTTTATTAATTGAATGAACGTTCTCTCAAAATACTTCAATTGGTACACGCAAGAAATAGGCTAATTCAGCAGCCTTTTGTTCCATTTCTCGTGGAGTCAAATTCTCATCAGTACGGGTCAAGGGAATGGACCCCTGGCCTCGGATGTCCATATAAAGAACACGACGAGCATAAATACCCTCTTTAACTTCTATTCTAACGGACTGAATATCTTTTATAAGGAATCGGAGGAATATGCGACGATTTTTTCCCGGAAATCCCCAACGAAAAATACAGACTATTCCTTCCTTTCTATCGAATCGATCATAACCACTACCTACATTCCAGGAAATTGTGCACCACAAATAAGAGCTAATAAAGAGACCCGCAATTCCGTAGAAAGACATCACGATTCCTTGTGGAAAAAAAACGATTTGCTGAGGCGTAAAAAAAGATATCAAATTTCTACCAAGATAACTGGAAGTTCCAACTAATAAGAAGCCTAATGAACCTAAAAAAAGGATAAAGGCCCAGCAGAAATTACTTATTTTGCGAGACCCCGTTATAAGTTCTATCCATATATGTTCTGATCGCCAAGTCATACTTTACCCGATTGCATTTTATTGGAATTGAGATAATACCCCAGAGAAATTTGACTTTACTTTTTTGTTTCCGAAGTAACTCTCATCAACTAGCACTAGTTTGAGGTGAACTAGCACTAGTTTGATGTCAACCTTTAGGAGTAATTCATCAAATTGGTTAAATCTAAAATAATAACATACTCTTTATTTAATACGATCCCACTATACATATCGATATACATATAGATTCACCGACTACATTTCAGCCATCCAGCGATCCTGATCTATTTGAAAATTGCTAGAATTAATATATCCATATATCATGTTTCTGCAGGCATAAGAGTTTTTTCCTTTATGTTCGGTGGAAATCACATGTTATACTATATTTCAATAAATAGATATCCGTGTTATGATACAAGTTCACGTTTTCAAAAAAAAAATGGATGAGATTGGGTCCCAGCGGATCTAAACAATCTTGTTTTTTTGAACATGAAGAAATAAAGAAGCCATTGCAATTGCCGGAAAGACTAGGCCTACTAACGGCACAAAAATAGATGGAAGGTTCAAATTTGTCATAGAAGGGGTACCTCAATTTACTATTTGTATCTGTTATTATGTTATTATATAAATAAAGATATCTTGTAATAATTATAATGAAATTAAGAATTTGAATTCTAATTAGATAATATTTATTATTAATAGAATTTGAAGAATTTGAAATTCTTAGTATAGATCTAAGTATCTATATATCTAATTCTAACTGAGTACGTATAATAAGTGCAAAGAATGTAGAACTGTAGAACTAAATAAAACTAAATAAATGGACTTATGTTGATAAAGGCTTCTTGATTCGTAATCAGGAATATAGGTCAAAAAAAGAGTTATCCTCAACTTCCGTTTTGATTCTTTCTACAATTAGATCTTCTATCACCAAAGAAAACGCCATTATTATCTTATTTACTTTGATTCCACTAAACTAACTACTTTTTTGCTACAAACACAAATAAAATAATTGAACTTAGTGCTCTACTTGATTTTGCTTTACTTTTGATTCAAAGGAAAAAAGGCGTGGAGCTTAAATAACTCACTCAGAACGCTTTTTAAAAGATTACGTGGTACAATTAGGTCGAATAAACCCTTCTGGAATAAGTATTCAGCTGCTTGTGAACCTTCGGGTACTGTTTTATTCAATGTTTGTTCAATTACTCTTTTACCTGCAAATGCAATGTAGGCATTGGGTTCGGCAATAATGATATCCCCCAACATACCAAAACTAGCTGTTACTCCACCAGTTGTCGGAGATGTAAGGATTGATACATAAAATAACTTTTTATTTAATTGATAATCATATAAAGCAGACGATATTTTAGCCATTTGCATCAAGCTCAAACTTCCTTCCTGCATGCGCGCCCCCCCAGAAGCACACACTATAATAAGAGGTAAAATTTGATTCGCAGCGTGTTCAATCAAACG